GTACATGTTCGAGAATCATTAAACAACTCCTTATCAATCTCGACTCCTTTCAATATGAACAACAATTCAACAAATTTACTAGTATATAATAAGTATGGAACAAAGAAATATATTATTGGTACTAGATTGACCTAAAGTCTTTCTATTTATCCAGCTGGAATTCAAATAGAATTGAAGGAAAATGAATGTGATAAGACAGAACAAAATTCTATTTGAATTTCAAGTTTTAATTTAAGAGAAATTTGTTATTGACGAGCTACAGCAATTGCACCTATTAAAGCAACTAAAAGGATTATTGAAATAAGTTCAAATGGGAGAAAAAAATCTGTTGATAAATGAATTCCAATTTGTTGACTATTACTTAGAAAATCTTGCTCTATAATCTGGTTTGATCTTGTAGTCCAAATAATCCCATACCATGACGTGTCTGAAATAGTAGTAATTAGTGAAATAAAAAGACTTATACAAACCATCGAAGTAATTCCATCGCCTACGGTCCAAAGATTTTCATCTTTGTAATATTCTGAACCATTCATGAACATCACAGCAAAAATGATTAAAACATTTATAGCTCCTACGTAAATAAGTAGCTGCGCAGCAGCTACAAAATAGGAGTTAGCTAGAATATAGAATAACGATGTACAAATAAGAACCAATCCCAAGGAAAAGGCAGAATAAATTGGATTGGGAAGTAATACTACTCCTAGACCCCCTAATATAAGACCCGATCCTAGAAAGACTAAAAGAAAATCATGTATTGGTTCAGATAAATCCATTTTTTATAAAAAATCAAAAACGAAGAATTTCATGACTTTATTGACCTGACCAGGAAAAAAGAAATTTTGCTATTTTTTATAATACTTTTCAATTGTTAATTGAATGAAATTGTAATGGGTATGAATTGACGTAGATGCTTTTATTTTATTGGACCACTATCAATTCTTTATTCGTCGAACGAGTAGTTTAAACCTATCTATTTTTGATATCATTTATCTACTTTGAAACCATTACTATTATAATATAGAATATTATATAATATTATTATAATATAGAAAATAATATTATTATAATATAGAAATAGGTTTTGTTTTCAATCTAAATTAAGCTAGGAGTCTCATTAAGTAACCACTAGTTTGAATTGACCAAGCAAAAATCTCATTGTTTTAGATCCGAATTAAGCCTTCGTAATTCGTAATTTTTTCGAATCGAATATCGAATTAAGGGTTTATTCATTGTTTATTTGAGGTTAATTTGAAATTGTTCGAATTGTGTAATCATCAATTACTGACATTGGTAAGCGACCCAAAGCGATTTGATTATAATTCAATTCGTGACGATCATAAGTAGAAAGTTCATATTCTTCGGTCATTGATAAACAATTTGTTGGGCAATACTCAACGCAATTACCACAAAATATACAGATTCCAAAATCAATACTGTAATTAAGCAATCGTTTCTTTCGAATATCAGTTTCCAACTTCCAATCAACAACGGGTAAATCTATAGGACATACACGCACACATACTTCACAAGCAATGCATTTATCAAATTCAAAGTGTATTCGGCCTCGGAAACGCTCTGATGTGATCAATTTTTCGTAGGGGTATTGAATAGTTACAGGTAAACGATTTGCGTGGGACAGGGTAATCATGAAACCTTGGCCGATGTATCTGGCGGCTCGTATTGTTTGTTGACCATAATTTATGAATTCAGTTATCATAGGGAGCATATGTTGAATATCTATAAAAAAGATTTTATGCTTGTTTCTTTCTCTTGTTTGAGACAAATCGTGAATCTAGGATATTGTGGTCTTTTACAGTGAAAGAAGTTGGGACGAGGTTGTCAATAATAGATTACCTAGAGAGATCGGTAAAAGAAATTTCCACCCAAGATTTAATAGTTGGTCCATTCTCAGCCTCGGTAAAGTCCATCTTGTTGCAATAGGAATGAACAAAAACAAATAAGTTTTGGCTAATGTGATAAAGATACCAATTAGTGTTCCAAAGACTTTACCCCTTTTATTTATGCCAAATAGCTCAGGAACAAATATGTACGGAATAGAAAGATTCCAACCTCCCAAGTAAAGAACTGTTACAAATAATGAAGAAACTAGTAGATTCAGATATGAAGCAATGTAAAATAAACCAAATTTGATACCCGAATATTCGGTTTGATACCCTGCTACTAATTCTTCTTCTGCTTCTGGTAAATCAAAAGGTAATCTTTCACACTCGGCTAGAGAAGAAATTAGAAAAACTATAAACCCGATGGGTTGACGCCACAAATTCCACCCCCAAAAACCATATTTTGATTGCGCTTCCACTATATCAACTGTACTTGAACTGTTAGATAATCATAGTCGATGATAACATCACTGTGCCCATCGCTATTACAGAACCGTACGTGAGATTTTCACCTCATACGGCTCCTCAGAGGTCACAAATAAATCTAAGGACCCCTTCCTATTCTTTATTTTGATATGTTTGTCAGATAGAGTCAAAATCTATCCTAAGGTCCCAAATTAGACCAATGGAATTCTGTCTGCTATATTTAAAACTAATAAATAAGTGCTTCTGAATTGATCTCATCTTTTAAAAATTTTAATTTTTCTTTGTTGATTAATAACCTTATCATTAAATAAAATAAAGAAAATGTGCTTTATAGCAATATCCCATATACATTTTAACGTCGAATTTTCAATTACAAAAAAAATTCGAGAGTCCATTAGTTCATGAATCATGACAAAAATTTTATCTCTCTAAATAGAAATCAACATTGAATTATAGGAAAGAAAGAATAAAAACAAAAAAAGAAAAAAGGAAGAAAAAAAAAAGACATCCCTCCTTTTTGTTTTTGCAATTAGATTCTTTTCTTTCTATTTCGATTTATTTTATTTCATTCCTATTCTCCTTTCTCAGAAAAAGGGCCTTTAACCAAAGTAAAAGATTATTTCGTTCTTGATAGTTATTTACTTAGTCAGTGGATAGGAACATACTTTGGATCAGAATCATGGGGAGTACTTCTTGATCATTTCTACGAACGTAAAGCCCCAATTTGAATTCCTTTTATGTACAGAAATATCCTCTTGGATAACTTACATAATCTCAATTACTAATCCTTTGTGTATCTTGGTCTTCCTAACCATCCACTCCTTTTTGCTTTGAAAACCTCCCGTTGTGGAAATCCATCTATGGTAATAGATAGTAAAAAACCCATACAGTTGATCTTTTGAACCCGCTTCAAGCTATCATGACAATTCATGAATCTTGGGGTAAACAATCTCTATTGCTTATGTTTCCTTTTTTCACCATTTGATTCTTGTACATAGGAAATGAGACTCAACTTTTTTACTGCAAATTTAGAAAGCCGTTTTCTTTCACTCATATAACTATCTGGTTTAGTTCATCAACTCAAATGTTGAAGAAAAATAAAAATATATATAGTCAATCAAATCTTTTTATTCTTGTTTCTATAAAGAAAAGAATTTGGAGAAATTTTAGGTCTCACCGAATCACACGTAGAGATATTGATAACACACATAGAGCTAATGGTATTTCATAACTAATTGATTGGGCAGCTGCCCGTAGACCGCCTAAAAAGGAATATTTATTATTTGATCCATACCCCGACATAAGAAGTCCAACGGGAGCAATACTTGAAATGGCAATCCATAAAAAAACACCAATACTAAGATCGGCTAGAACAAGGTGATCACCAAAAGGAATTACTGAATAACTTAGAAAGATAGATATTACTGCTATGGATGGTCCGATACTGAATAAACGAGTATCTCCTGTAGATGGAATAAGGTTCTCTTTCAAAAGTAGTTTTGTCCCATCTGCTAGAGCTTGAAGAATTCCTAAAGGGCCAGCATATTCAGGTCCGATACGTTGTTGTATTCCTGCCGATATTTCTCTTTCTAACCAAACAATTACTAGTACACCTATTGTGATTCCTAATACAAGAGTCAAAATAGGGACAAGCATCCATATGATCCCATAGACTTCTTTTAAGGATTCCAATTTGGAAAAAGAATTGATAGTCTCGATTTCTGTTGTATCAATTATCATTTCAACGATCAACTTCTCCCATAATGATATCTATGCTACCTAGTATTGTCATAATATCAGCCAATTTCATTCTTTTAACTAACTGAGGAAGAATTTGCAAATTGATAAAACCTGGTGGGCGAATTTTCCATCTCCAAGGAAAAACGCTCTGATCTCCTATCAAAAAAATTCCCAATTCTCCTTTTGGGGCTTCAACTCTCACATAAAGTTCTTGTTTCGACAATTCAAAAGTTGGAGAAGGTTTTTTACTAATAAACCGATATTCAAAATCGTTCCATTCAGGATCTTTTAATTTGTCAAAACGTCGGATTTCTAAATTTTCGTAAGGCCCTCCTGGAATTCCTTCCAGAGCCTGTTGAATAATCTTTATGGATTCTGTCATTTCACTGATTCGTACTAAATAACGAGCTAATGAATCCCCTTCTCGTTGCCATTGAACCTGCCAATCAAATTCGTCGTAAGACTCATAATGATCAACTTTACGAAGATCCCATTCTATTCCGGAAGCTCGTAGCATTGGTCCCGATAAACCCCAATTTAATGCCTCGTCTCCCCCAATAATGCCTACGCCTTCAACTCGTTCTAAAAAAATAGGATTCCGGGTAATAAGTTTTTGATACTCAGCAACCCCTGTTAAAAAATAATCGCAAAAATCCAAACATTTATCTATCCAGCCATAGGGTAGATCGGCAGCCACTCCTCCAATACGAAAATAATTATGCATCATTCGCATACCGGTGGCAGCTTCGAATAGGTCATATATCAATTCTCTTTCTCGAAAAATATAGAAGAAGGGGGTCTGCGCACCAATATCTGCCATAAAAGGACCGAGCCATAACAAATGAGAAGCTATCCGACTCAACTCCAACATAATGACTCTGATATAGCTAGCCCTTTTAGGTACTTGAATATTGCCTAATTGTTCGGGTCCATTTATGGTTATTGCTTCTGTGAACATAGTAGCTAAATAATCCCAACGTGTTACATAAGGCAAATATTGTATAATTGTTCGGTTTTCCGCAATTTTCTCCATCCCTCTATGTAAATAACCCAATATTGGTTCGCAGTCGACAACATCTTCACCATCTAGAGTAAGGATGAGTCGAAGAACACCGTGCATTGATGGGTGCTGAGGCCCCATATTGACTATCATGAGGTCTTTTCTTGTAGTTGGTGCAGTCATAAGTTTTTTTTTTAACGATTCATTCTTCCATGAATTACTGAAAGTGAAAAGAAGTTCATCAAAATTTCATCGAAACATATAAGTGAAAATGAAATAACTCTTCAAATTAATCAAATTAACGAGTTTTTGTCTCGCGAATGTCCAACTGATTAATTAATTCTTTATAACGTACTCTATTTTTTTTTGCCAAATAAGCTAGCAGTCGTTGACGTTTTCCCAAAATTTTCTTCAAACCTCTCTGAGATAAATAGTCTTTTTTGTGCAATTCTAAATGTGAAGTAAGTCTCCGTATCTTATTGGTGAAATTGAATACTTGAAATTCAACAGATCCTCTCTTTTCTTCTTGAGAAATAACAGAAATGACAGAATTTTTTACCATAAATGAATTTCCCCTTTCTTTATTTTACAGATATGGATTTTTTCGAATTTTATTGATCAGTAATAATAATGCCAGTAATTTGAACGTGGTATATAGACTGAATTTCTTTATGAACCTCTAATTTTATCAATTCCAATAAATTAATCAAATTGAAAATTTGATTCAGATAGGAATCCAAAAAGGCGGTAGGTACGTTTTTTTCATTCACAAAAGCGAATAATTGAAACTGAAAATCCTAAAATGAAGAAGATTCTGTTGATTCATTTCTAGATCTAATCGATACCGTATTTTATTGATTTAGTATTGTCTACTCGAATTAGATTCGAATGAGATGTAAGACAAGGCATGTGTGCATTTGTTTGCTTTCAGTTACTATATACGCTACGAGACAGGGTATATAGTACTACTATCCTTTTCTTTTTCATTTTCAATCGTGGATACATATGTATCCTTAAGATACTGAAACGGCTACCATTATTGGTATCAAACCAATAACGATTCATACAAGCTAAATCTTCTAATCGATAATTAGGCCAAAGAAAGAACTTCAATTTAATTAATTCATTTTTCTCTTTATAAAGAGGTTTCCTTTCATCCAAAAATTGACTCCAGTTTTTTACATTTGTTTCGTTGCAAAATACTGAATTTCCATCGACGCTATTCCAATTCAAAGAATTAAAAAAACTTCGAATTCTCAATTCTCTACGACGTCTAGACCATAAAATATTTTCAGGAACAAGCAAATCAAAATGATTTTTGTCTGTATTTATTCTTTGAGTTTGAGGTTGCAGAATGAATTCGTCAAAATTCTTTTTATCAACATAGCTTTGTTCTCGGTATCTTTGATTAGTTTGGTGTTTACTTTTATGAACCAATGAAATACCTATGGTTTGATACATAATAAATTGTCCATTATTTTTTACAGACAACCGAATAGGTTCGATAATCAATACCCCCGTCTTCATCAATTCTGTAAGAGGTAAATTTGCCTGACTCAGCATTATATCCAAATGCATTTCTCTCCTTTGAATTGACGATATAGTAATTGGGATTGGATTTATCAGTCGAAGCAGGAGACAATATACCTTGATATTTTCGATCATTCTTTGATTCAAAGCATCCTTCCATTTCAATTGAAAAAGCAAATAACGTTTCAAGAACCAATCTAGTTCTGCTTCCGTGTTGCTTTTGTATTGTTTTTTCTTGTTACCCTTCTTTGTGTCTGATTCCGGGTAATCTTTTTCAAGATTGTTTTGATGTTTTGAGAAAACAGGGCCCCGATTTTCTTTGTTTTCTATATCTGATCCACGCTCTCTTTGACTTATGGGTTCTTTTGCTTCTTGAATTCGATTCTTTATTTTTTTTTTTGATGGTAGAAAAAAGTTTTGTTTTTGGTTTTTATTGATGTTTTTATTTTGACTAACATTTTCATTTGTATTCAAATTTAAAAGAAGGAATTTGCTTGGTATAATCCATGGTTTTATTTTATATACATTATAAAGTAGTACAAATTCTGGGAAGAACCAAAATTCCGGATTCAATACGGGACGATTAACTATTTTTTCATTCATTCCCATCCAATCAAAAAAGACTTTTTTCGAATTTTTTTGAGTTTTTTCTGTATTTTGATGGGTTGTAAGATAAAAAACCCCTTTTTTCTCAATTATTTGATAATTATTAATACCAATTTTAGTATTTGGATTACTGTTGGTATCGATCTTAACCCAGGCCTGAATATCTCCTTTTTGTCTAAGAGAAAGATGGAGCATTTTCCAATCAAAATATTTTCTATCGAGATTTCTTTCTATATCTAGAATATTGCCTTTTCTTAGATAATTATTGATATGAAGATTGTCGGGCATCTCAACAAAGTTGTGTTTGGACGTGTTGGAATTATACGAAAGTCCTAAGTTCTTCTTTACTTGAAAGGATAATCTAGAAATAAATGAGTCACTTTTATTTTCATAATTAATCGATTTATATGCTAAAAGATCATATCTATAACATTTTTTAAAATTATCTTTTTGGTTTGATAATGAATAGAGTTCAGAATCATTTTCTTTTTTGTAATGAATTAATTGGTCTTTTTCATATGAATTCCATTTGTTTAAGTTTCTATTTTTATTTTGAGCCATACAACTTTGATTAACCCTAGTTCGCCATTTTTTTGGCATTAATCTAGACCATCTAATCTGAGATAAATCGTATTGATAATGCCGTCTTAACCAGTTTTTCCATTGATTGATTTTATAACTCTGAAGTTTCTTATTTTTTAATTCAGAATGAAATATTCCTAGTGTTTGAAAATAGTCCTTTATTTTAGTCTTAAGGAAACAAGACGTTGTGTTATATTGAAAAACAGATCTAAAATTAGCCAAATTAATAACTTGGGTCTGTGATAATTTGTAAAATACATATGCTTGTGACAAGTAGGATAAATCAAAAAAAATATGTGAATTTTGCTTACTAATATTAGTATTAGAAATGGATTTCTCAATCAATTTGTTTGTTGATTCAAGAAAGAGTTGTGTATTAATTCTGGGAATATTAATGATAGATAAAAATAGATCGATGTATAATCTTTGAATGAATAATTTTATAAAATAATGGAATTGCCGTATTACTCGAGTATGTCTTCTTTTTAATATTTGGAAAAAAAAATTTGGCGATTCGAATTTTTTAATATTATTTGTTTTATTAGGACTAATGTCTATTTCTGGAATTACTTTCTTTTTCTCTTTTGTAATTCTTTCTATTTGATTTTTTTTTGTACTTGTTCTATCAGTCAAATCCTTCATTTTGGTTTCTATCAGTGAAGAATTTGTCAAATTTCCAGATTCAATTTGACTAAATGATTCGTTAATTATTTGATTACTAATTAGATAATCGTTTTCTTTTTCCGTTTCATTCGATGCAGATATTTCTTTGAATCTAACTATTTCTTTGAATCTAAATAATATAATTAATCTAAATAATCTAAATAATATAATTGTATTTAATTTTGAAAGTTCTTTTTTTATTTTTTTTAGAAATAGAATACTTTTGATAAGCCATTTTTTGGTTTCTTTTGAAACTCTTCGAAATAATTTTCTTTTTCCTTTTAAAATTTTTCGATTTATAAACTTTTTGAATTTTTCATTTTTTTTTTCGAGTTCCTTAAAAATGGGCTCAAAAAAGGAAGGTCGCTTTCGAGGAGAACCAAAGGGAAGTTCAGTTTCCATTCCCCAAACTGTTAAAAAACAAAACTCATCTTTTTGTTTTTTCTTTTTCATTAGCTCTCCGCGGCGGGAGGGGTCCAGGTTAGATACATGCCAAGGTTTCAGACAAAAAGGAAATAAAATTTTGATCTGAATCCCGTCTGTCAACCAATTTTTTGGAAATTCTGTTTCTGATAATTGAATACCATTATAAGTACATTTAATCTGCATTTCTCTATTCCATTCCTGCAAATCTTCAGACCATTCAGGAAGTTGCAAGAATAACATACGCCCGATATTTTTGACTATTATCAATGAAGGTAATAGAATATATTTTCGAAGAATTGATTGAGTTATTAACATGTAACCTCTTATTATTTGCGCCAAAGGAATGTTATCCCAGAATTCTTCGAGTTCTATCCGTGTTTTTTCCTTTTTTATTCTTTTGTTCTCTTCTCTTTTTGTTTGTTCTTCTATAGATATAGACTCTTTTAGAAAAATTAGTTTAAGAAGTTCAGAGATATCAAAAAAAAAAAGACGGGGGGGGGTTATTCTGTCGAGAAAAAGGGGGGAATGTGCATTTGCTTCAAATAGTTTCAAAATCAATGTTTTGCGCCTTTGAGCCCGCATAGAGCCTGTAATTATACCTCGCCGAAAATCTGATTGTTGCGAATAGCTTATTAAAGCCACTTCTTCGTTAGTGTCAGGATTGTTATTCGCGTTCTTGTCCTTAAAAATAACTCGACGTTTGGATTTTCTTGAACGAAGTTGATAATCCATTGATACGCGATCTTGAAATTCACCTATTTCTTGGTCCAAATCGGTGATTAATTTATGTGACCAGCGAGATATTTTTTTACTGATTTCTTTTATGCCAATCGATTTTTTTCCCAATTTTGTCCCATTAGGCTCAATTGCATTGAATACAAATTTGACAAATTGCCTTCTTTTTTCTGAATTCGTTCTTCCCTGTTCTTGGTCTGAAAATAAGGAAAGGCCTTTCAAATTGAAACTCGATTTTGGTTCGTTACCAAATTCATTGATAAAAGTTAAGAACTCGTCAATTTCTGTTGATAATGGTTTTTTATCAACCGTATACGCTTTTTGTTCAAATTCTTGGTAATCGATATTCGGAAGAAAGATAGTTTGAATCCTATTTAGTCTAACTCTC